TAGGTAGGGATGACAGGATTTGAACCCGTGACATTTTGTACCCAAAACAAACGCGCTACCAAACTGCGCTACATCCCTTTCAATTGGTCTACAGTGTCATTGTAGAGAATCCCTGCCTTGTTTTCCACATCTTTATTTCCTACATTGATATACACAAACTATCTTATCATTTCTTCCTTCTTCCTTTTGGTCTCATATATCATATAACAAACATATAATATGGTAAAAGACTTATATAAAGTATGAAATAAATATGAAATCTACCACAAAAAATTAATATTTTTTAGGAATTTAAGGCGGAAATGGACGTATTTTTTTCTTTAAATAAATATCTATTTTGTACATTTCAATTTGAATTAGGAACTCCGCGTACAAGTGGTAAGTCATTAACTACATATACACATCCGGTCATATATGTATTACCATTAGGTATTACAAATTACAATAAAATTACAATAACGAATACAGAAAGAGGAGTTTTTAAAATGCGAGATCTAAAAACATATCTCTCCGTGGCACCGGTAGTAAGTACTCTATGGTTCGGGGCTTTAGCAGGTTTATTGATAGAGATCAATCGTTTTTTTCCGGATGCGTTGATATTCCCCTTTTTTTCATTCTAGCTATTGATATGGGAAGGGGGAAGAAGATTAGAGATACAATCAAATATCTGTAACTAATCCCTACCCCTCCCTTCTTTTTTTCTTTGTTTTTTCTTTTTTTACTTATTCTTTCTAAAAAAAAAAAAACAAAGAAAAAGCGGTTTCACCCTCAGTGAAACTATGAACTCGGGCTCAGGCTCAAATTAAATTAATAATAGAACGGAAATGCGGTGGTTGGGGCAACAATATCATACAAGATACTTAACTGAAAATGAAATACTGTACGGCAATTAAAAATTAGAAATATAGTTAGAAATCATTATATTACTTATTATTTATTACTATATTGATTGCAACAAAATATTTCTTTCATAATTTTATTTCGAGTTACCTGCTTCTATTTTTGTGTCCTTTCTTCTTCCTTGCTTCGGGTCGGAAAATTAAAGAATTGAGTGAATCAAAAACCAAAGGAGGTTCATGGCTAAGGGTAAAGATGTCCGAGTAACGGTTATTTTGGAATGTACCAGTTGTGTTCGAAATCGTGTTAATAAGGAATCAATGGGCATTTCCAGATATATTACTCAAAAGAATCGACACAATACGCCTAGTCGATTGGAATTGAGAAAATTCTGTCCCTGTTGTTACAAACATACGATTCATGGGGAGATAAAGAAATAGATCGAACCGATCGCTCGTGTGTCAGTCTTCCAAGGAAGATGAAAAATTACATATTATATATAACAATATATATATATAATTTATTTAAATTTTTTTTTTTATTTATTTAAATAGAAACAAATAAATATAAACAAACCAAATCCTATTTCAATCGGATCAAAGATGATGTAGAATTAAGAAATAGGATTGGGATTTTCAGGATAAGGAATAAACAAACCATGGATAAATCCAAGCGAATCTTTCTTAAATCTAAGCGATCTTTTCGTAGGCGTTTGCCTCCGATCCAATCGGGGGATCGAATTGATTATAGAAACATGAGTTTAATTAGTCGATTTATTAGCGAACAAGGAAAAATATTATCTAGACGGGTGAATAGATTGACCTTAAAACAACAACGATTAATTACTATTGCTATAAAACAAGCTCGTATTTTATCTCCGTTACCTTTTCTTAATAATGAGAAACAATTTGAAAGAAGCGAGTCAACCGCTAGAGCTGCTGGTCTTAGAACCAGAAAAAAAATAGGTTGACTCTTCAATTGAATTGAATCAAAATAAAATTCCAATCCAAACTCAAATGCGGATTGACGTTTTTTTTTTTGTTCGAAAAATCGTAAAATCGAAATGTCCTGTCGTAAGAAAAAAAATGGGAGAAGAGGAATAAATATTTTTTATTTAACGTCTTTCTTCATTTTGATGACTTTATCATATTTTATCATACTAATTTCTACTCTACCTTCCCAGAGTTCATTCTCCAGGGAACTCCATTTAAACTATTCCAACGGATTCCTTCCAATCTCTTTATTTTATGATCTCATTGGAAATCATATAAAGACAACTCTTATTTAATATAGCTATTTGTGCAAGTATTTTACGATTAAGAAGTAACTGTCTCTTGTACAGATTGTGTATAAATTTACTATAACTGAAGTATACTTTATTCTCGCGAATTACTGCATTTATCCGAGTGATCCACAACCGACGAAAATCTCTCTTTTGTCTACCTCTATCCCGATGAGCCGAAACCAAAGCTCTTATTTTCTGTTGAGTAATAGTACGAGTAAGTCTTGAATGAGCCCCTCGAAAGGTTGATGCAAATAAACGAATTTTTGTTCTACGTCTTCGAGCTATATACCCTCGTTTAATTCTGGTCATTGAATAAATGAAACTTTGATGAATAACTAATCGATTTCCTTTCTTTCAGTTATTCCCTTCCCGTATCCTAGTCTATTAATAACAAAACGGATTCTTCCAATGTATAAAATTTGAATTCCAATGGCTTTTGCTACTATAACCTTCCCGACCACGATTTTTTTTTTTTTTTTCTAGGTGAAATGCCTAGAAAAAATTGTATTGATATTAGGTATCAAAAACACATAAAAGTAGTAAATATAAATGGATATAGTGGGTTCCATCGTTTCTATGGTTACTTCTTAAACGGTGAGGTCCTCTCTATACACCGGAGCCCTTCTTTCATTTAATCAATGTTATTGTTAACTTGTACAGTTCACACTCTTTGGCTCTACCCATAATTATCCAGTACGAGGTCTTTCACAATGAGATCTACTTATACAGTAACGGTATTTAATTATGAAGATTAGCTGAGTAGCTGACCCTGTTAGTCCGTTCTTGCAAGAGTAAGGCATAATTTTTCTGCTTTTTAAAATAGTATTTCCCCTGCTTAATGGATATCATTTGCTATCAATGGAGAATTCTTTCTCATCTTAAATTTAAAACGGAGTTGATTGGATTTGCACCAACGGAAACCATACATTTGATACCACAATAGAAGGATAGATCTTTTTGATTTTTAGATATTGAATGGAGTTCTTCCATTCTAGTCTATTCACTGGTACTGATCGTTGATACTGGATCAATTGTTTTCTTTCTTTTGTCCTAGCCCATGATCTGAACGAGTCGCACATACACCCTAGTACATGTTCCTCGTCGCTGAGGACATCCCCCAAGAGCGGGGGATTTCGTGACATTTCTGATTGGCTGTCTTGTGTTTCTAATAAGTTGTTTAATAGTTGGCATATTGAATCATATACATAATGGGCTGGTTTAGATCGATCTTAACCGGATGATTATGAATTATTTTATTTCTATATTAATAGATTAATGAATAGAATATTAAATCCGGTAAGAAGATAAAATCTCAAATCACCAATTCGTCTGAAATTTTTGTTATTTTTTCTTTTTTATTCAGTCGCTACAAGATCAACAATTCCATGAGCTTGGGCTTCTGTTGCTGACATAAAAACATCTCTTTCCATATCTTCGGATACAACCCATAAGGGTTTGCCTGTCCTTTGTACATAAACCCTTGTGACGGTTTCGCGCAGCTTCAAAAGTTCTTCCGCTTCCAAGATAAATTCTCCCGTCTGTGCCTCATAAAAAGAACTAGCAGGTTGATGGATCATTACCCTGATGATATAACATAATAAATGTTTATTCTATCTCGCATGATGATAAGGTGAAGAGATAAAGAATAATAAAATATATAATTGAACAACCGTACAGGCATCTTTTACGCATTGCATACGGCTCTATAATGGAATTCGTTTTTACCTTACTTAAATATCACTTAAATATCAAATAAATTAAATATAGGGTCTATCAGACTCGGGTTGGTAAATGATCCAATAACCACCCTTCTTTTTGTTTTTGGAGTAGTTCAAAAATACTATGATGGCTCCGTTGCTTTATATATTTATTTCGTCTGTTATTTAGCAATCCCAAAGTTTCTTTTTTTTTTTTTTTCAAATAAAAAAACAAGATTTTTTTTATTTTCATATTCTTTCATAACCTAAATATTGTTAAGAGCCTCCCGGCGTGAAAACAAAAAAGTTTGTGACGCTGAAATAGGCCTCCCGATAGATTAGATAAAATCGGAAATACCTTTTATCTCATACTACTCTTTCGATACATAATTTAAGGGTTAAAAAAATTTATCATATCGAATTCGAAGTGCCATGCTATTATTACTTAATATTCATATTTCATATAGCGCGAAGGCATAGTCTTCTTTTTTCTCTCAAATCAAATAAAAAACTCATTGGCGCCAAGCGTGAGGGAATGCTAGACGTTTGGTAATTTCTCCTCCGACCAGAATAAAAGATCCCATTGAAGCGGCTAATCCCATGCATATTGTCTGTATATCTGGTCGCACAAATTGCATAGTATCATAAATAGCTACTCCGGGTATTACCCATCCGCCAGGAGAATTTATAAACAAATATAGATCTTTGGTATCATCCTCTATACTGAGATATACCATAAGACCAATAAGTTGATTCGAGATCTCGCTATCAACCCCTTGGCCTAAAAAAAGTAATCGTTCTCGATAAAGTCGGTTGATTGGGATAAAGTTGTATCCCTTAGAAACCGTACATGCACCTTTTGATGCATACGGTTCAACAAAAATAACGAAAAAAAAAAAAGAATCAATGTGTAGATGTAGATTCTAGCGCTTTCTTTTATTTTTTTTTTTTTTCATACCAGGCTTTTAACTTATAAAAAGGGGCTTTTCTTTCATTTTTCAAAAAAGATGGGTTTTGGCCTGTTTTGTTTATCTATAAAAAAAAATTACTAAATTTATCTAACTAACTTTTCATTGATGTATTGTTTCATCGAGATACAATCTCAATCGCGATGTAATTTTCTTGTTCCTGAATGGGCTTCTTCAATTTTTTTAGGTTTATGCTCTACTCCGAGTAAAGATCCGCCCGATTTGGATTTGCACATATATGACAAATGCCCCAATACTACGTCCTTTTGCTACGACTTCCTTTTTACAATTTATTTCATGTCTTACAACAGATATTCAATGCATTCATCATATTACTCGATTGATTAACAGTTTGAGATCACTTCTATTATAAATATATAAAGAAATAGAATATGATAGAAATAGTAATCATAAATAGATTTTTTACCGGTTTTTTTCTAAACGGAGCCTGGATACTTCATTTTATTGGCCTAACCAAGATAACCATAAATTATTCTAATTGATAATATTAATCTGTATACCCTCCCGAAAAAATGGATCTAATTGAACTTCACGCTCCAAATTTTTGATAATTCAATCAATCTTTCTTGGGCGAAGGGGAGGATATCTCGATCGGGGAAGAGAATGGGGAAATACCATATGACCCAATATATCTGACAAGTCGCACTATACGTCAATCCACAATGCATCTTCCTCTCCAGGACTTCGAAAAGGTACTCTTGGAACACCAATAGGCATTAAATAAAAGAAAAATTAAGTACTATATCTCACTTTGATGTGAAAGCGTAACAATGGATTTAGTGTCCTACTAATATTGGCCTTTATCATATTTTATCCATAGATTGACTAAGTTTATAAAAAAAGATAAAGATAAAGAAGACAAAATGAATAAAGGAAAATTATTACAAATAAGTCCTTTGAATGATGAACAAATATATATATGCATTCACTCATATAAAATGGTATCAACTCCCCTACCATTGCGTATTGGTACTTATCGGGTGTAGAATAGATCTGCTTCTTTTTGTTCCTACGAACAAAATAGTTTCATTATTACTAAAAGTAATTGAAAAGAATCAAACAAATCAAACAAATATTAATTCTTTCCCCAAGATAATCCACTAAAAAGAGGGTCCACAGCATAGTTTTTTCCAATGCAATAAAGTTACATTGTGTCTATTTTTCATTGATAAAGGGGTATTTCCATGGGTTTGCCTTGGTATCGTGTTCATACCGTCGTATTGAATGATCCCGGTCGTTTGATTTCTGTCCATATAATGCATACAGCTCTGGTTGCTGGTTGGGCCGGTTCGATGGCTCTATACGAATTAGCAGTTTTTGATCCTTCTGATCCTGTTCTTGATCCAATGTGGAGACAGGGTATGTTCGTTATACCCTTCATGACTCGTTTAGGAATAACCAATTCATGGGGCGGTTGGAGTATCACAGGGGGTACTGTAACGAATCCGGGTATTTGGAGTTACGAAGGTGTGGCCGGGGCACATATTGTGTTTTCGGGCTTGTGCTTTTTGGCAGCTATCTGGCATTGGGTGTATTGGGATCTAGAAATATTTACTGATGAACGTACAGGAAAACCCTCTTTGGATTTGCCTAAGATCTTTGGAATTCATTTATTTCTATCAGGGGTGGCTTGCTTTGGTTTTGGTGCATTTCATGTAACAGGATTGTATGGTCCTGGAATATGGGTGTCCGATCCTTATGGACTAACTGGAAGGGTACAATCCGTAAATCCAGCGTGGGGTGTGGAGGGTTTTGATCCTTTTGTTCCGGGAGGAATAGCCTCTCATCATATTGCAGCAGGGACCTTGGGCATATTGGCGGGTCTATTCCATCTTAGTGTACGTCCACCTCAACGCCTATACAAAGGATTACGTATGGGAAATATTGAAACCGTCCTTTCCAGTAGTATTGCTGCTGTCTTTTTTGCCGCTTTTGTAGTTGCTGGAACTATGTGGTATGGTTCAGCAACTACCCCGATTGAATTATTTGGTCCCACTCGTTATCAATGGGATCAAGGATACTTCCAACAAGAAATATATCGAAGAATTGGTGCTGGGTTGGCTGAAAATCAAAGTTTATCTGAAGCTTGGTCTAAAATTCCCGAAAAACTAGCTTTTTATGATTACATCGGCAATAATCCGGCAAAGGGGGGGTTATTCAGAGCGGGCTCAATGGACAACGGGGATGGAATAGCTGTTGGGTGGTTAGGACATCCTATCTTTAGAGATAAAGAGGGGCGCGAACTTTTTGTACGTCGTATGCCTACTTTTTTTGAAACATTTCCGGTTGTTTTGGTAGACGGAGACGGAATTGTTAGAGCCGATGTTCCTTTTAGAAGGGCGGAATCTAAATATAGTGTCGAACAAGTAGGTGTAACTGTCGAGTTCTATGGCGGCGAACTCAACGGAGTCAGTTATAGCGATCCCGCTACTGTGAAAAAATATGCTAGACGTGCTCAATTGGGTGAGATTTTTGAATTAGATCGTGCTACTTTGAAATCCGATGGTGTTTTTCGTAGCAGTCCACGGGGTTGGTTTACTTTTGGACATGCTTCGTTTGCTTTGCTCTTCTTCTTCGGACACATTTGGCATGGTGCTAGAACCTTGTTTCGAGATGTTTTTGCTGGTATTGATCCAGATTTAGATGCTCAAGTGGAATTTGGAGCATTCCAAAAACTTGGAGATCCAACTACAAGAAGACAAGTAGTCTGATACAATATGCTTTGTTACTTGTTACTTTTCATTTTTATTTTCTTTTTGTGATTTTTAGATGGGGTACCAGATAAATCTTGATTTGAATCACTGCCTTTTCTTTGACTCTTGTTCTTTATTTATCCGGGAGACGATCCCAAATAAACAGGTATGGAAGCTATAATTGTAAACCACGATCGAATCTATGGAAGCATTGGTTTATACATTCCTTTTAGTCTCAACTCTAGGAATAATTTTTTTCGCTATCTTTTTTCGAGACCCGCCTAAAGTTCCAACTAAAAAGTAAAAAGGTGAAATGATTTGTCATTATCTGAATTGAAGTACGGATCCTCCCAATATTGGGAGGATCCGTACTTCAACTAGTCCCCGTGTTCCTCGAATGGATCTCTTAGTTGTTGAGAGGGTTGCCCAAAAGCAGTATATAAGGCGTACCCAGTAAAACTTACAAGTAAACCAGATAAAAAGATGGCAACTAGGGTTGCTGTTTCCATGATTATATAGTTTTAAGACATTATAAAGTTTTAAGACCACAATGGATCTATGATAAGATCATTTATTTACAACGGAATGGTATACAAAGTCAACAGATCTTACTGAATATAAAATATTATGGCTACACAAACCGTTGAAGGTAGTTCTAGATCTGGCCGCCCAAAACGAACTAATGCGGGGAGTTTATTGAAACCATTGAATTCAGAATATGGTAAAGTAGCTCCTGGGTGGGGAACTACTCCTTTGATGGGTCTCGCAATGGCTCTATTCGCGATATTCCTATCTATTATTTTGGAGATTTATAATTCTTCCATTTTACTGGATGGAATTTCAATGAATTAGATTCCCAAGAACCATTAACTGGCTTTTTCAATACAAAGTGAAGCGTTTAGGTTTCTGATTTTTATCCCATTCTATTTTGGTAGTTTGACCGTGGAATTTCTTTGTTTCTGTATTTCCGGAATATGAGTGTGTGACTTGGTATAAATGATCCTATGGATAGTACAGAGAATGGGTCTGTCATCTTGATAGAGATGGTTTTACTTCGTCGGATATTCATTCTAGTATCTGGAGCACGGAATATATGAAATAGATTACTATTAGAACTATGATTCATACTTAATAGTCAGACCTCGTGTCCGGACTTCAAAAAATTTTTTCAAAGAGTTAGAAGTTATAAATAGAAATATTTTGATTCTTTCAAACTTTCGTTTATGCTTATTTTGATCAAAGGACAAAACAAAGGTTTCTTTGGTTTGGATTTTTAGTCATTATATCTATTCATTGAATAAGTGATGATCCAATGGTTCTTACTCAGGGAATTTTGGGACTTAGACTTAGTTTGAAAGGGTTTTATTGAATCATCGTGGTTTTAGTATGAATCTGAGGTTTTAATCAATTCATAGGGTCTTAACAAGAGAATTCCTATCAATAATAAAGAAAACAGCAGTAAAGCCGCATTACACATAAATAACACCAAAGAAAATAGGTAAATAGAAGATTCAAGAGGCCTATAACGATCAATATATAGACGAATGAGCCGACTTGATTTTTTGGCATTATAACCACAAAGAAGAGCTTTCGGATTTTTATTCTTTAGTATCTTCAAAAAAAAAAATTGAATCATAAATCATAGAATTAAAAAATTTCAAACTTTATATTACACACATCCGTTAGAACTAGTATTTGGGTGTTTCTGTTTGAGCCGTACGAGATGAAATTTTCATATACGGTTCTCCGGGGGGGTCCCCTTGATTTACCTATCTCAATAAAATCTATGATTGGTTCGAAGAACGTCTTGAGATTCAGGCAATTGCCGATGATATAACTAGTAAATATGTTCCTCCTCACGTCAACATATTTTATTGTCTAGGGGGAATTACGCTTACTTGTTTTTTAGTACAAGTAGCTACCGGGTTTGCTATGACTTTTTATTATCGTCCGACCGTTACGGAGGCCTTTGCTTCTGTTCAATATATAATGACTGAAGCTAATTTTGGTTGGTTAATCCGATCAGTTCATCGATGGTCGGCAAGTATGATGGTCCTAATGATGATCCTGCACGTATTTCGCGTGTATCTCACCGGCGGCTTTAAAAAACCTCGTGAATTGACTTGGGTTACAGGTGTGGTTTTGGGTGTATTGACCGCATCTTTTGGTGTAACTGGTTATTCCTTACCTCGGGACCAAATTGGTTATTGGGCAGTAAAAATTGTAACAGGCGTACCAGACGCTATTCCTGTAATAGGCTCGCCTCTGGTAGAGTTATTACGCGGAAGTGCTAGTGTAGGACAATCCACTTTGACTCGTTTTTATAGTTTACACACTTTTGTATTACCTCTTCTTACCGCCGTATTTATGTTAATGCACTTCCCAATGATACGTAAGCAAGGTATTTCTGGTCCTTTATAAAGAATATATACCATCTTGTAATCAATCATCTATCACTTGGGGTAGGAACACTAGTATTTCATTGCTACAAATATGGAT